ATATCTTCTGCTTTATATGATTATCAATTAAATAAAAAGTTATTCTATGTATCAATTCTTACATCTCCTACTACTGGTGGAGTGACTGCTAGTTTTGGTATGTTGGGGGATATCATTATTGCTGAACCTAATGCCTATATTGCATTTGCGGGTAAAAGAGTAATTGAACAAACATTGAATAAGACAGTACCTGAAGGTTCACAAGCGGCTGAATTTTTATTCCATAAGGGCTTATTCGATCCAATCGTACCACGTAATCCTTTAAAAGGTGTTCTGAGTGAGTTATTTCAGTTCCACGCCTTTTTTCCTTTGAATCAAAATCAACTCCATTAGAGTTCTTAAGTGAAATTTTTTTTTTTGGCGAATAATTAACAATTAGTTAGTTTATCCGAATCAAAATAAAAAAAAAAAATCCGAAGAATGGATTTTTCTTTGGTGACATAAGATTTCATTGTACAAGGAAGCATGCAGATAATTCTTTTTTTTTTACCGATATGACGTATTAGTAATCAGTAAATCTCTTTCAACAAGACAACATAAAAAAAGTATTCTTCCTTAGAATTAATTGTACTTGGGGGCAGGGCAAATAAAACGAATTTCTTGTTCCCCTCTTGCGTATGTATATATCATTCAAATAGACAAATAGAGAAAATGGAAAATCTTGCATCTTTCTATATCTACTAACAAGGACCATTTTCCTAGAAATCCCTGCTGTTGGATCGGATTCGCTAGAATCCTTCGGAAATTAAAATAATTTCTTTTTGAATATCTAATTTCTAAGAAATTAGATATTCAAAAAGAAATCCGAAGCTAAGAACAACAGAAGAATAAAAATAAGTAATAATAATAACGAAAATGGGTTATCATCCATTTATTTCATGTAGAAAAATGACTAGGTCCGTTCTACATTCCTTGCGCTTAGTATATATACTTATTTAGTATACTTAGTATACTAATATACAATTAGATAAGTATACTTAATATACATTTATATACGAATTAGAATCTTATAATAATAATAATTAGAATATTACTTTTCATTATTATAGGATATCTTTATACCAGTAACAGGTACAAATATTAAATCGAGGTACCCTTTCTATGACAATTCTCAACAGCTTTCCCTCCATTTTAGTGCCTTTAGTGGGCTTAGTATTTCCGGCAATGGCAATGGCTTCTTTATTTCTTTATCTTGAAAAAAATAATATTTTTTAAATCCGATCGGATCAAGGTCAACTCTCATCTAGCTTTTTTTTTTTCAAGACTTAGCGATGACGGATAGCCATTTAGTAGAATAGTGTATAAGACTAAAAAAACGGCTTTCCCCGAGCATAAACAGAAGAGCTCTTATGCACGTGTAAACATGATATATAGGTAAATCTATTCTATCTATTGTCAACAATAGATTGTGATCTGAACTCATGTCTGTAATGAAAGTCAATGTATCTATATGTATGTACCGATCTATAGGGAATCATAGGAAGGGGATGTTCTGATTTTATTAGATCTAACCAATTCGATGACTTACTGCTAAGAATTCACATCAAAATGGAATAGTTGATGAGAGTTACTTCAGAAACAACAAAAGTAAACTCAAATTGATTTTCTTTTGGTTATTTCCCCAATTCCAATAAAATTCAACTGGAGCTAGTATGTATGAGTTGGCGATCAGAATATATATGGATAGAATTTATAGCAGGCTCTCGCAAAACAAGCAATTTCTGCTGGGCCCTTATCCTTTTTTTAGGTTCATTTGGATTCTTAGTTGTTGGAATTTCTAGTTATCTTGATAGGAATTTGCTATCTTTATTTCCGTCTCAGCAAATCCAATTTTTTCCACAAGGGATCGTGATGTCTTTCTACGGGATCGCGGGTCTCTTTATTAGTTCCTATTTGTGGTGCACAATTACATGGAATGTAGGTAGTGGTTATGATCGATTTGATACAAAAGAGGGAATAGTGTGTATTTTTCGTTGGGGATTTCCTGGAAAAAATCGCCGCATCTTTCTACGATTCCTTATGAAAGATATTCAGTCCATCAGAATCGAAGTTAAAGAGGGAATTTATGCTCGTCGTGTCCTTTATATAGAAAGCAGAGGCTTGGGGGCCATTCCGTTGAATCGTACTGATGAGAATTTGACTCTACAAGAAATTGAGCAAAAGGCTGCGGAATTGGCCTATTTCTTGCGTGTACCAATTGAAGGTTTTTAAAAAATGAACTGAAGAATAAGAATAAACAGAATAAGAATAAACGCTTTCTCGGCAGGAGGAACCCCTCAAGACTCTTTTTTTTTTTCGAAATATGCGAGAGTTTCATTTTTACATTTTTAATAGAAAAAAGTTCTTTCATTTTTAAATGCAAATAATATTAATATTCATTATTTGAATTTGAATCTTTCGGGCATTCATCGAAAAGGGGGGGGCTTCGAATATTTGATCAATTGGGATATCTGGAAACAATATTGTTTTGTTTTTTATTATTTCTTGATTCAAATTCGAATTGGAATGAAGAATTCGAAGTGGATTCTTCTTTGATTTCTGTAGTTTTTCTACACTAGGTTCAAGGACTAACCGCCGAATCACAACTAAAAAAAAAAACGAGACTCGATTTATAGGTGCAATACCTTGTAATAGAACTCTTGCTTGATAGAAATATTAGATCGCATAGAATCAACGAATGGGGCGTGTTCATTAACAATTCACAGATGCAAAAATGACAAAAAAAAAAACGAACGCATCCATTCCCCTTAGATATCTTTCATCTATAGTATTTGTAGTATTTTTGCCCTGGTGGATCCCTCTCTCATTTAATAAAAATATGGAATCCTGGGTTAGTAATTGGTGGAATACTAGTCAACTAGAAACCTTTTTGAATGATATTCAAGAAAAAGCTATTCTAGAAAAATTCATAGAATTCGAGGAATTATTCTTCTTGGACGAAATGGTAAAGGAATTTACGGAAAGACGTCTAGAAAAGCTTCGTATAGGGCTCCCGAAAGAAACAATTCAATTAATCAAGATGCACGATGAGGATCATATCCATACGATTTTTCACTTCTCAACAAATACAATCTGCTTCGTTATTCTAAGTGGTTATTCGATTCTGTGTAATGAAGAACTTTTTATTCTTAACTCTTGGTTTCAAGAATTCCTATATAATTTAAGCGATACAATAAAAGCCTTTTCGCTTCTTTTCGTAACTGATTTATGTATCGGATTCCATTCGCCCCGCGGTTGGGAACTACTGATTGACTATGCCTACAACGATTTTGGATTTGCTCATAATGATATTATTCTATCTGTTCTTGTTTCCACTTTTCCAGTCATTCTAGATACGTTTTTTAAATATTGGCTTTTTTCTTATTTAAATCGTGTATCTCCGTCACTTGTAGTGATTTATCATTCAATGATTGAGTGAAAAGCTATTCAATGATCCAATTAGAATATTTTTTGTTTTTTACATAAGCAAAGCATTCAAAGCCGTACTTCCCTTACTTTTCTACCCATCCAGAGGAGCCGATCCCTCCCAGATTCCAGGAATCCTATATTCCAGTAAAATTATTTCAGTAAATAGCAGAATCGCGGATAGGGAACTGTATTAGTGACCTACCTAATTTTATTGTAGAAATTTTCGGGATCAACGATTGGACCATGCAAATTCGAAATAGCTTTTCTTCGTTAAAGGGAGAGATTACTCGATTCATTTCCGTATCCCTCATGATATATATAATAACTCAGGCATCGATTTCAAACGCATATCCCGTTTTTGCGCAGCAGGGTTTTGAAAATCCACGAGAGGCAACTGGTCGCATTGTATGCGCTAATTGTCATTTAGCTAATAAGCCCGTGGATATTGAGGTTCCACAGGCGGTACTCCCTGATACTGTATTTGAAGCAGTTGTTAGAATTCCATATGATATGCAACTGAAACAAGTTCTTGCTAATGGTAAAAGGGGGTCTTTGAATGTGGGGGCCGTTCTTATTTTACCAGAGGGGTTTGAATTAGCCCCCTCCGACCGTATTTCGCCCGAGATGAAAGAAAAGATAGGCAAGCTGTCTTTTCAGACCTACCGACCCACTAAAAAAAATATTCTTGTGATAGGGCCAGTTCCCGGTCCGAAATATAGTGAAATAACCTTTCCTATTCTTTCCCCGAACCCCGCAACTAATAAAGATGCTCACTTCTTAAAATATCCAATATATGTAGGTGGGAACAGGGGGAGGGGTCAGATTTATCCCGACGGGAACAAAAGTAACAATACGGTTTATAATGCTACAGCTGCGGGTATAGTAAGCAAAATAATACGAAAAGAAAAGGGGGGATACGAAATAACCATAACGGATGCAGCGAATGGGCGTGAAGTGCTTGATATTATCCCCCCGGGACCAGAACTTCGTGTTTCAGAGGGCCAATCTATCAAACTTGATCAACCATTAACAAGTAATCCTAATGTAGGTGGGTTTGGTCAGGCCGATGCAGAAATAGTACTTCAAGATCCATTACGTGTCCAAGGCCTTTTGTTCTTTTTGGCATCTGTTGTTTTAGCACAAATTTTTTTGGTTCTTAAAAAGAAACAGTTTGAGAAGGTCCAATTGTCCGAAATGAATTTCTAGATCCGCGGATTTATCATTTATCAACATCAAGTTTGTAAAAAGAACCAAATTCTTCTTGGCAATTATGTTATGTAGAAGCAAAAAGCTTACGAAAAGTCTTTTCCTTATTTATATTCTTTTTCTACCGGATGTCGGGAAGTTCTTGTACTGCACTCCTAAATCATAGTATATATATATTGTGAAGAAGGTTATTTTGCTTTCACCCTTCTTTGTTTTTCCAATACAAATTGGAGGATGTCACTATTATCAGATTTAAATATCATAGAATGTCTCAATAGTTTTGATTCTATTCTAATAGAATCAAATTCGACTCGAACTAGATACTAAACATAAGATAAGGAAGTGGAGAATATCGAATATAAAGAAAGTAGGGATAAATGAGGGGA